CCCAAAATTAGGAAAAATGGAAAAAAAAAAACCTACGTTTGCTGAAGGTGAAATTTGTAAATAAAACGATTAATACCTTCTGTCGTGTATCCCCGATTAATGCAGCCTCATATGCTTCAATTTTAGGTTTATAGTATTAAGCGAAAGGTTACACCTATACTTAGGGGGTTAGGTCAACCCTACTCTACCAGTATCAATAGGCGGCATTGGAGAAGAAGCACTACGCTTAGGAATCAACAACAATAAAACTTTGTAAAAAAAAATATCCTTCCTTGTCTTATCGGGATCGAGACTAATAAGAATGGTTGGGACAATAAACATCCATCTCGTTCGTATTTTGGATACCCGTATAACCATCGAAGATTGTTGAAGTGATTAATTCCGGGAAATTAAGCAGCGTTGAGGACAAAGAAATTGTTGGAATTACTGTTTTCTTATCCAGTACCAACATATTTAATGTTAAGAAAAAATCTTTTATAAGAAGGTTGGCTAGAGATTTGTTGTAAAAACACTAGCCCTGCTCAGTTGATAATGAGAATAATGCAATCTTTTTTGATTCTATGTATTTTTTTATCATTATACACAATAAAGGAGGAGCCGTATGAGATGAAAATCTCACGTACGGCTCTGGAACGGAGATTCTTTGAACTTAATAACGACCGTAACGGATGTCGGCTCAATCTGAAGGAAATTATGCGGAAGCTTTACAGAATTATTATGAGGCTATGCGACTAGAAATAGATCCCTACGATCGAAGTTATATACTTTATAACATAGGCCTTATCCACACAAGTAACGGAGAACATACGAAAGCTTTGGAATATTATTTTCGGGCACTCGAACGAAATCCTTTCTTACCCCAAGCTTTAAATAATATGGCCGTGATCTGTCATTACGTGCGATTATCTCCACTATAGAAAGAAAAAAGAAAAGAATGAGCAAATTCGCCAATACTAATCTAATAAATACTCAAAAAAAAAAATAGGCTTTCTACATATATATCGTCCAAACCAACGATTGTTATCAGCTGTAGCAAAGAAAGAAACTTCATAGAAGTCAAAATATGAAGAAATAGATATGCCTAAATACTCTTTTTTTTCTATGGATAAAAGATCTAATTGATAGAGGAAGCATCGTAAGGATCAATTAACAAGGTTTTGAGCCGATACAATAAGAACTGCTTACTTCTATCATGATAGAAAAGTTAGGAATCCACTTATGTAATAAAGTCGATCCCCTGAAGTTTTGAGCAGCGGTGTAGTATCAGATCCCAAAGATAGTAATTCTTTTCTTTCATAAGAAAGAAAAGACTTTTTCAAAGATTCTATAGAAATTGATATATCATATAAAAAAACATATGATATATGAAATCGAGATAGTTACCTTTCAGAAAATTATAATGAGAGCGTTAATGCCGATACTTTATTCATTTTTCTGAAGGTAGGAGAAAAGATAAAACTATAAAAAAATGATTAAATTCTTTATTAGTCAAAATTCAAGTTTGAAACTCATGGAATTAACTTCTTTCTTTTTTTCTTTTGATTAACTCCAAAATAATGGAATACCAAAAGAATTGAACGAGGAGCCGTATGAGTCAGGAAACTCTCAAGTACGGTTCTAAGGGAAGGAATTTTTTCACCTATTCCGACCGCGGAGAACAGGCCATTCGACAGGGAGACTCTGAAATTGCGGAATCTTGGTTTAATCAAGCCGCTGAATATTGGAAACAAGCTATAGCCCTTACCCCTGGTAATTATATTGAAGCACAGAATTGGTTGAAGATCACAGGGCGTTTTGAATAAGAACACTCTGTTTCTTTTTCTACTTTCTTATATACTTATATAATTATATATATACTCTTAATAATATATAATTATATAAGTATATACTCTAATATATATACTTTATTATTTTTTTTATATTTCTAATTTCTTATATTTATTCGGATTATATTTATTTTGATTCGGTTTTATATCTGTTTTTTTTTTATCTATTATATATATTTCATTTGTTATAATTTATTGTTTGTTGTTCCCATCAGTTAAATAAAACAAATCATTTTTATAGGAAATAGGAATAACTAATCACAGAATTTAATTATATCCGTTCTAAAATTGTTCTATTTCGTCTGGTATTTCGTAGAGATAAACGATACGTGAATAAAGTAGAGAATTTTTTTTTTCTGCTATTCAAACTAATATTCAATCAAACTAATAAAAGAGACCCTCGAAAAACGAAATAGAAATACCATTATGTTACCTAATAATACTAATGATTACTCACGGGATTTATTTCAAATAGAGTAGAATACATAATAATATCTTGTATATAACGACAAAGAATGAAATTAGTTCCATTTAGAAACTTCTGAGTAAAATCTGAATATATTAGGCTACACAAAAAGTTATTTAACTTACATTTAAAATCTGAAAAAGGTCTTAGAAGATTCAAAAAGGTCCGTTAAGCGCCTCACTCCTATGTCATAATAGATCCGAACACT